ATGTCATAGTGTAACACTATATAACAATAAGAATATAATAATCAAAATATTATTATCAAAAAATTAATTTCCAAGAGATAATTTTCCTAAAAATAATTTACAAAAATGTAATTTACAAAATATTTTTAAAAAAAATATTTTACAAAAAAGTTATAAAAATGTGATTATCGAGATGAAAATATTAAAATAGTGAAAATATTTTTAGTCCTAATTTTTAGGATATTTTGTTAAAGTGACACACGTTAATTTGTCACTATATATATGACGATATAACTGCATGTCATTACATTAAAAATGTACATTGGCCCTCGTTTTAGGGGTTTTTCGAAAAGGCGTGTATGTTAAGGGGGAGGGGGGTTTTTCCCAAAATAATGTGTTTTCTTTTCTCGACCCAGGGGTAACTATATAAAATACTATTATGCTATAATATAGATCTTTGTTGTTAGGAATTCTTAGTTCATTACATTAATTAAATAATTCTTCTTAATAATTTAAGGATTAATAAAATGTTTTTATTAATCTTTAGTTAAATTATTATTATTATATTGAATAAATTTAAAATTAATGTTCCGTTTACGGAAATTTATTATTATCTTATCTTAACAAGAATAGAGCGTGAATTAATAAGTAGCACTTTTAAGAATTTGATGTTGAGTATAGAACAATTTAAGCATTCTTCCGGTCTAAAAGCCCTGGCGGCCCCAAACCTGAAGGGCTTTTAAGACCGATCTGAATTAAATAACGGGAGTTTAATAAATCTTGAGAAAATGAATAGTAGTTATCTCTGGCTTTAGCCAGAGATTACTTTATGCCTTATAATAATATTAAATGTTAAATTTGATCATAATATGAGGATCAATAAATACAAGTACCACAATTCATGCAAAGGGATCTTTCAATTAAATTATTGGTGATATGATTATATTAGTGATAATATTGTTTTAATAGGAAATTGGGGGGGATTAATCATTATAGCGGAAAATCAATTTATGATTATTATACATAGTAATATATATGTATAATAGTACATATATATAGGGATTGTTAAATTATTTATTTAACTTTGGGGACATTTTTTTAATTTGTTAAAAATTAATGCATCAGGAAGTAGTTTAATCAAAATCTTGGCTTTGGAAGCCAAGGATGTGAGTTTAACCCCTCTCTTTCCTGAATTAATTTGTTTTGGGGAGGCATTTCACCTTCAGTTTTCGGTTTACAAGACCAATGCCTTAATTTTTAGGCTACCATAACATTTACAGATTTAAGATTTTATCTTCTCATCATGCAATAAGTGGAAATAAAATAAGAAATAATAAAAAATATATGATAGAGGCAATTTGTCCAATAATAATAAATGGTTGTTCAACTGGTTGTCCTCCGATTCATGTCAAGATAATAGTAACTGCGATTAAGATTCAGAATAGGATTTGGGTAATTGGTCGAAATGTTGAACTTCGTTGCTTTGATGTATGGAGTAATGGAACTAATATAAGAATGAGAATTGAAAATAAGAGAGCGAGAACTCCTCCCAATTTATTTGGAATGGATCGTAAAATAGCATAGGCAAATAAAAAATATCATTCAGGTTTAATATGTGGTGGTGTAATTAATGGATTTGCAGGAATAAAGTTTTCTGCATCTCCTAGAAGGTTGGGTAGAAACAGAGCAAGGAGTATTAAAAATAAGATGAGAATAAAGAATCCTAGAAGATCTTTATAAGAATAATATGGATGAAATGAGATTTTATCTATGTTGGAATTAAGTCCGGTTGGGTTATTAGAGCCTGTTTCGTGTAGAAATAGAATGTGTAGAAACATAAGTGCAGTAATGAGAAAAGGGAATAGAAAGTGGAAAGCAAAAAAGCGTGTAAGGGTAGCATTATCTACCGAGAAGCCTCCTCAAATCCATTCAACTAGGATACCCCCAATATAAGGGAAGGCTGATAAAAGATTAGTAATTACTGTTGCCCCCCAAAAGGATATTTGTCCTCAGGGTAAAACATAACCTACGAAGGCTGTGGCTATTAATAAAAGCAACAAAATAACTCCAATATTTCATGTTTCTTTATTGAGGTAAGAACCATAGTAAAGTCCTCGGGCAATATGTGTATAAATACAGATGAAGAAAATAGAGGCCCCATTAGCGTGAATATTACGAATAAGTCATCCATAATTTACGTCTCGACAAATATGAACAACTGATGAAAAAGCAGACGAGATGTCTGCGGTATAATGTATAGCTAAAAATAAACCAGTGAGAATTTGGATAATTAAACAAAGTCCAAGGAGGGAACCATAGTTTCATCAAATTGAAATATTGATAGGGGCAGGAAGATCAATAATTAAATTATTAATAATCTTGATTAATGGGTGATTTTTTCGAATATTTGTGGCCATTAGATTCTTGTAGTTGAATAACAACGGTAGTTTTTCAGATTACTAGTCTTAGTTAAAATCTAAGTAGGAATGTATGACTTATTTAATGTTTATTATAATGTTGAGTTTTATTATGGGTTTAGTAGCAGTGGCTTCAAATCCTTCTCCTTATTACGCTGCTTTAGGATTAGTAATTTCTGCTGGTGTAGGGTGTGGCTTATTAGTAAGTTCTGGGAGTTCATTTTTATCATTAGTATTATTTTTAATTTATTTGGGAGGAATATTGGTTGTATTTGCTTATACTGCAGCGCTTGTTGCAGAACCATATCCTGAGTCATGAGGGGATTGATCTGTATTTGTATATGTTATGTTTTATGTAATATGTTTAATATATATTAATAAGTATTTCGTTGGAGATTGAGGGTGAGGGTGATTTGTGGGTGACGAAATTAATGGTTTAGAGATGATTCGTGGTGATTTTAGTGGGGTAGCTTTATTATACTCGTATGGAGGAAGTTTACTTATATTAAGTGGTTGAATGTTACTTTTAGCTTTATTTGTTGTGTTAGAATTAACTCGTGGGATTTCTTGGGGTACGTTACGTACTGTTTAAATAACCATTAATATTGTAAAAATTAATGTAATAAAGAAAATTATGAAATAAATTTTAATAAAACCTTGTTGAGGTGATGTAGATAATTTAATTATAGATGTTTGTTGAATAAATATGTTTTTTGGACCTGTTTTTTCATTTCATGTTAAATCAATCAGATGAGTAGAGATGGTTTGGGCTCAATGAAGGTTTATTTTAGGGGTTAGACGATGAATAATGGTTGGGAAATAACCGAGAAGATTTGAAAAATTATGAGGAATCATAGAGGGATTAACTTTTAATTGGTGTTTAGTTAGGTTAGTTAATTCTAAGGCTAGAAGAAGACCAATAGTTGTAATTAGTATGGCTGAGAGCTTTAGGGTAAGAGGTATTGTTATAATTTGTGTTTTGATAGGAGTTATGTTATAGGTAATAAGTAATCCAGCTAAGATACTTCCGTAAGCTAGGCGTTTAATAGGTTTAAGAACTATTGTATTATTTTCGTTAATAGGTGAGAAAGAGGGAAATCGTGGTGAATTTATTAATGTGAAGAAAATAAGTCGTAAGCTGTAAATAGCGGTGAAGGAGGTAGCTAGGAGGGTTAAGATTAGGGCTCAGGCGTTAAGGTTTGATGTGTTTATGGCTTCAATAATAGCATCTTTTGAAAAGAAACCGGATAAGAAAGGTATACCTGTGAGAGCTAGACTACCAACTGTAAGAGCTGAAGCAGTAAATGGTATAATTTTATGAAGTCCCCCTATTTTTCGAATATCCTGTTCATTATTAAGATTATGAATAATAGAACCAGAACATAGAAATAGTATGGCTTTGAAGAAGGCATGAGTACAAATGTGAAGAAAGGCTAATTGGGGTTGATTTAGTCCAATTGTAACTATTATGAGTCCTAATTGACTAGATGTGGAGAAGGCTACAATCTTCTTGATATCGTTTTGGGTAAGAGCACAAGTAGCTGTAAATAGAGTTGTTAATGCTCCTAAACATAGGCAAGCTGATATAATTAGTTGATTATCTTGAATTAATGGATGAAGTCGGATAAGAAGAAATACACCGGCTACTACTATTGTACTTGAGTGAAGTAGGGCAGAGACTGGCGTAGGCCCCTCCATGGCTGATGGCAGCCATGGGTGGAGGCCAAATTGTGCTGACTTTCCGGCAGCAGCTAATACTAAACCAAACAATGGTATAGTTAAATCTATATCTTTGGATAAAGTAAATATTTGTTGAATCTCTCATGAATTAAAATTAGTGGCAAATCAAGCTATGCTAAAAATAAGACCAATATCCCCAATGCGGTTATAAATAACTGCTTGTAGGGCTGCAGTATTAGCGTCAGCCCGGCTGTATCATCAGCCAATTAAAAGGAAAGATATAATACCTACCCCTTCCCATCCAATAAAAAGTTGAAATATATTATTGGCAGTAATAATAATAATTATTGCTATAAGAAAAAGAAGAAGATATTTAAAGAAACGGTTATAGTTTGGATCTGTATTTATATACCAGAGTGCAAATTCTAAGATTGATCATGTTACGTATAAAGCTACTGGTAAAAAGATAATAGAATAGAGATCAAATTTAAAGCTTATATCAATATTTATTGGTCCTAAATTAATTCAGTTCCAATTGGTGGTGATTGATTCTACACCCTGATCTAAAAAAATAAATAATGGAATTAAGCTAATAAAAAATGAGAGTTTAACGGCTATTTTAACATGTGTGGAGGCTCAATGTATATTAGTAGTGTCTTGGGGAGAGAAAATAGATAATATTAAAGGATAAAGAAGAATAATAAAGATTAATAGGAATGAGGAGTTAAAGATGATTGAATTCATAGCTTTTGCTTGGAGTTGCACCAAGAGTTTTTGGTTCCTAAGACCAATAGATAACTATTATCTTTCAAAAGCTAAGTGAGCCATGGAGTTGAACCATGATTAAAAGAGTTAGCAGTTCTTTTTGTCCCAGACCTCTCTTGATAAATAAAAAGATTTTAACTTTTATTTTTAGAACCACAATCTAATGTTTTAATTAAACTATAAATATAAAATGTTCATCCTAGGATAAGTTCTGGTTTAGTAATAATAAGAATTGTTGGTAGAAGATGAAGATATATTAGTAAATGTTCTCGTGTGTGGGAAGGTGAGAGGAAGAGTATGTGTTGTGGTGTTGGACCCCGTTGTGTTATTAAGAATATATACAATGAATAAGATGCTGTTAATAAAATACCAATTCCTGTAAGTAAAATAGTTCAATTTGATCATTTAAATAGGGAAGTAATAATAAGTAATTCTCCTACAAGATTAGGACTAGGGGGTAAGGCTAGATTTGCTAAATTAGCTAAAAATCATGAGGTACCCATAAGTGGGAGGATAATTTGAGTACCTCGGGCTAAAAGAAGTGTTCGGCTATGAATCCGTTCATAATTTGTGTTAGCTAAACAGAAAAGTATAGAAGAAATTAAACCGTGTGCAATTATAAGGGCAGTAGCTCCAGCGAAGCTTCATGGAGTTTGAATTAGGATTGCTGCTGCTACGAGGCCTATATGACTTACTGAAGAGTAGGCAATTAAAGATTTAAGATCGGTTTGTCGTAAACAGATAGAGCTAGTTATAATAATACCTCAAATTGCTAAAATTAAGAATGGGTAAGCTATTTCTTTTGTTAATGGATTAAGTATAACAATAATTCGTATTATGCCATAACCTCCAAGTTTAAGGAGAACTGCGGCTAAAATTATGGAACCGGCGATAGGGGCTTCAACATGGGCTTTTGGTAATCATAAATGAACACCATAAAGAGGTATTTTTACTAGAAAAGCAATTATGCAGGCAACTCATCAAAATTTATTAGTTCAAGAATATAAATTAATAGTATTTGGGTATTGTAAAATAAGTATTGATAAGGAACCTAAATCTTTTTGTAAAGTAAGTAGTGCAATTAATAAAGGTAATGAGCCTGCAAGTGTATAAAACAAAAAGTAAATACCTGCATTAAGGCGTTCGGTTTGATTTCCTCATCGTGTAATAATAATAAGTGTAGGAATAAGTGTTGTTTCAAATATAATATAAAATAGGATTATTTCTGTTGCACTAAATGCTAAAATTAGGGAGGCTTGAAGAATAATTAATAAAGAGATATAAATTTGTTGTCGTTTGTGAGGTTCGGTAGTTAAATGTTTTTGACTAGCTAAAAGTATAAGGGGGAGAAGCCAGCAGGTTAATGAAAGGAGGGGAGCTGAAAGTGGATCAATACCAAGAAAGAGGTTGGAACAGTCCCAACCAATTTCTAGATCTCATTTAAATCAATATAAACTTAGTAGGGAAATTAGAAGACTATTGGAAATAGTTGAAGTTCACACTCACTTTTTTGGTGAGATTCATGAAATGGGTAATAATAAGGCAGTAGGAATAAGGATTTTTAACATTGTAAAAGATTAAGATTATTAAGATGATCAGTTCCGTGTGTTCGGGTAGCGGCTACTAGTAGGGCTAGTCCTGAGCTTGCTTCACAGGCAGAAAATGTTAATAAAATTATAGGTGCTAAGGATAAAGATGGAGAATTTATTGTTAAGGATCAAATGGCAATAGCGATAAATAGGGAAAGTATTATTCCTTCAAGGCAGAGGAGGGCCGATAGAAGGTGAGAGCGGTTAAAAGCTAGTCCTGTGAGACTAAGAACAAATGCTGATATAATTGTAAAATAGATAGGAGTCATAAGGTATTTATGGATTTTCACCATAATTTATTAAGTCGAAATTAATGGTCTTTTTTGGACTAAACACCTATTCTGCCCACTCAAGACCTCCTTGTAGTCATTCATAAACTAGACCTAATGTGAGAAGAATAATAATAACTGAGGCTCAAATAATAGTGATAAACGGTGAATAAAGTTGATCTCCTCATGGAAGAGGAAGGAGTAAAGCAATTTCTAAATCAAATAAAAGGAAAAGAATTGCTACTAAGAAGAACCGTAATGAAAATGGAAGGCGTGCAGAACCTAAAGGATCAAAACCACACTCATAGGGAGATAATTTTTCATTATCTGGGTTAATGGTTGGTAATCAAAATGCGATAAATACTAAAATTAAGGAGATTAGGGCGGTTATGGTAATGGAAAATATGATGAGGTTCATTACTTCTCCTTGGATTCTAACCAAGATTAAATGATTGGAAATCATTTGTACTAGTTTATACTAGAAAAGTTTTATGAACCTCATCAATAAATTGATACATAGAGGAATAATCATACTACATCGACAAAGTGTCAGTATCATGTGGCGGCTTCAAAGCCAAAATGGTGTTCAGATGTAAAGTGAAATAGGATTTGGCGTAATAAACAGACGAGGAGAAATGTGGTACCAATCATAACATGTAAACCATGAAATCCTGTTGCTACAAAGAATGTTGTCCCGTAAACGCCATCAGCGATGGTAAAAGGAGCTTCATAATATTCTATAGCTTGGAGGGCTGTAAAATATAAACCTAATATTACTGTAAGTGTAAGGGCTTGAATAGCTTCTTTTCGATCTCCTTCTATAATACTATGATGTGCTCAAGTTACTGTAATACCAGAGGCTAGAAGTACAGCAGTATTAAGTAATGGTACTTCAAATGGATCTAAAGGGATAATTCCTGTGGGTGGTCAACAACCCCCTAATTCAGGGGTAGGTGCTAGACTAGAATGGTAAAATGCTCAGAAAAACCCTAAGAAGAAAAGTACCTCTGATATAATAAATAAGATTATACCGTAGCGTAGTCCTTTTTGTACTGGTGGAGTATGATGACCTTGAAATGTACCCTCTCGGATTACATCTCGTCATCATTGAATTATTGTTAAGGTAAGTAAAATTAGTCCTAATAATAAGAGTGAAAAGGTATGAAAATGGAATCAAATGGCTAGGCCTGAGGTTATTAATAGAGCAGCAATAGCTCCAGTTAATGGTCATGGGCTTGGGTCAACTATATGATATGCGTGTGCTTGGTGGGCCATTATTAAACGTTTTCTTGTAGATATAAACTTAGGAGAAGTACAAAAACATAAGCTTGAATTATAGCAACAGCTACTTCTAAAATAGTTAATAGTAATAAGAGAATAGAAGTAAGAATAGCTACTGAAGGTATAATAGTAATTAGAACAAAGGCTGCAGTTGCGATTAATTGTATTAAGAGGTGGCCTGCTGTAAGGTTAGCTGTGAGTCGAACACCTAGAGCAAGAGGACGAATAAATAAACTAATAGTTTCAATAGTAATAAGAACTGGAATTAAAAGGGATGGGGTACCTTCAGGTAAAAAATGTCCTAGTGAGATAGTTGGTTGATTAAATATACCAATTAAGACTGTTATTAATCATAATGGCAGAGCCAAGGCTATATTTAATGAAAGTTGTGTTGTTGGTGTAAATGTATATGGGAGAAGGCCTAATAGATTAATGGTAATTAAGAAAAGTATAAGTGCTGTAAATATAATAGCTCATTTATGACCACTTACATTTAATGGTTGTATAAGTTGATATGTAAATCGATTAATAAATCATGTCTGTAAGGTAATTAAGCGATTATTAAGTCATCGGTTGGATGGGGTTTGAAAGAGTATTGCTGGTATAATTATTGCTAAAACAATAAGAGGTATACCTAATAATGATGGACTAATAAATTGATCAAAAAAGTTTAAGATCATGGTCAGTTTCAGGGTTCTGGTTTTTGTTTTTTAACATTTTTTAAGGTAGGATCATAATTAAACATATAGGATGTTAATTTATGTGGTAAAATAATTAGAAAAAATAATCAAGAAAACAAAAAAATTAAAAATCATGGACTTGGGTTAAGTTGTGGCATATCATTAAGGGTGGTTGGAATCACCAATTTTTAGCTTAAAAGGCTAATGCTGAACCCTATTTAGCTTCTCAATGAAGTTTCTTCTAATATTAATGAAGATCAATTTTCAAAGTGTTCTAAAGGAACTGCTTCTACAACAATGGGTATAAAGCTGTGGTTAGCACCACAAATTTCTGAACATTGTCCATAGTAGATTCCAGGTCGTGAAATGATAAAGGCTGTTTGATTTAGGCGTCCAGGAACTGCATCTATTTTTACTCCAAGTGCTGGTACTGCTCATGAATGTAGAACATCTTCTGCTGTAACTAGTACTCGGATTGGAGATTCTATTGGAACTACTATGCGGTGATCTGTTTCTAGAAGTCGAAATTGTCCTGGATTAAGATCTTCAGTTTGAACCATATAAGAGTCGAATTCTAGATTTTCATAATCTGTATATTCATAACTTCAATATCATTGGTGACCTAAAGCTTTAATTGTGATGTGTGGATCATTAATTTCATCTATTAAGTATAAGATTCGTAGTGAGGGTAAAGCAATTATAATAAGAATGATAGCTGGTAAAATAGTTCATACAATCTCAATTTCTTGAGAATCTAAAATATATTTATTAGTTAATTTAGTAGTTACTATTGCGATGATAATATAAAGAATTAAAGCGCTAATAAGGAAAATAATTATTAATGTGTGGTCATGAAAATGGAGTAATTCTTCTATAACTGGGGAGCCTGCGTCTTGGAATCCTAATTGTGATGGGTGTGCCATTAATTTAAGATTCGTGGGAGTTTAACCCACAATTTTACCTTGACAAGGTAATGTAATTGTTTTACTAGAATTTTAAGAAAGTGACAGAATGGTAATGTGGTTGGCTTGAAACCGACTTATGGGGGTTCAATCCCTTCCTTTCTTGCTAATAAGCGGGTTGTTGAACTTGTACAAAAGCTGGTTCTTCATAAGTGTGATGAGGAGGAGGGCAGCCGTGAAGTCATTCTACATTAGTGTTGGGGAGTTCAATTGATAATACTTCACGTTTTGAAGCAAATGCTTCTCAAATAATAAATAATAAAAGAATAACGGCAACTATGGAAATTATAGAACCGATAGATGATACTACATTCCATAAAGTATAAGCGTCTGGATAATCTGAATAACGTCGTGGTATACCTGCTAAACCTAAGAAATGTTGAGGAAAAAAAGTTAAGTTTACTCCAATAAATATGATCATAAATTGAATTTTTGTTCATGTGGAATGAAGTGTATACCCTGTAAATAGGGGAAATCAATGAATAAAGCCTGCTATAATAGCGAATACTGCTCCTATTGATAGGACGTAATGAAAATGAGCAACTACATAATATGTATCATGAAGTACAATATCTAGAGATGAATTAGCTAAAACAACTCCTGTAAGACCACCAATTGTAAATAAAAAAATGAAACCTAAAGCTCATAAAAGAGGAGTTTCTCATTTAATTGATCCACCATGCAGGGTAGCTAATCAACTAAAAACTTTAACACCTGTTGGAATAGCAATAATTATTGTAGCTGATGTAAAGTATGCTCGTGTATCCACATCTATTCCAACTGTAAACATATGGTGTGCTCATACAATAAATCCTAGAAGACCAATAGCTATTATTGCTCATACTATTCCTATATATCCGAATGGTTCTTTTTTACCTGAATAATAAGCAACTACATGTGAAATTATCCCAAATCCTGGTAAAATTAAAATATAGACTTCAGGGTGACCAAAGAATCAGAATAAATGTTGATACAAAATAGGATCCCCTCCCCCTGCTGGGTCGAAGAAAGTTGTGTTAAGATTACGGTCTGTTAAAAGTATAGTGATAGCTGCTGCTAAAACTGGGAGAGCTAAAAGAAGTAGTACAGTTGTGACAAGAACTGATCACACAAATAAAGGTGTTTGATATTGTGAAATTGCTGGTGGCTTCATATTAATAATAGTAGTAATAAAATTAATTGATGCTAAGATAGATGAGATTCCAGCTAAGTGGAGAGAGAAAATTGTTAAATCAACGGAAGCTCCTGCATGGGCAAGATTACCTGCTAATGGGGGATAAACAGTTCAGCCAGTCCCTGCTCCAGCTTCAACACCGGCAGAGGCTAGAAGCAGAAGAAAAGATGGAGGCAGAAGTCAGAAGCTTATATTATTTATGCGTGGAAAAGCTATGTCTGGAGAACCAATCATTAAAGGGACAAGCCAATTACCGAAACCTCCAATTATGATTGGCATAACCATAAAGAAGATTATTACAAAGGCATGGGCTGTAACAATAACATTATAAATCTGATCATCACCTAAAAGGGTTCCAGGTTGACTTAATTCAGCTCGGATTAGAAGACTAAGACCAGTCCCAACCATCCCCGCTCAGGCACCAAAGATTAAATAAAGGGTACCAATATCTTTGTGATTAGTAGAAAATAACCAACGATTAATTACCACAGGTAAGATGGCTGAGAGTTAAGTGGCGGCTTGTAGTCCCGTGAAGAGAGGTTCGAATCCTCTTCTTACCAAGTCCTGTAGTAAAGTTTACGTTAGATTGCAAATCTCTCAACGGAGCAGAAGGTTCTCCCGGGGCTTCTCTCGCCTCCCCGTTTTACGGCGGGAGAAGCCTAGATAAAAGTTCGCTGGATTGAACACTTAGCTGTTAATTAAGATGTTGCAGGATCAAGGCCTGTTTATCTAGAAGATTTTAGTTTAATTAAAGCATCTGGGTTGCATTCAGAATATGTGAGATAAAGTCTTGCAAGTCTTATCAGAAGTTAAGAGATTTAAACTCTTACTAAAAGCTTTGAAGGCTTTTGGTCTTATTAACCTAAATTTCTTATTGTAACAATATTAGTAGTGTTGGGGTTAAGGGTAAAAGTAAGAGGGATAAAGAAGTGGTTATAACAAGTAAAATATTTGTTTGAACAATTTTTGTTCGTCAGGACGAAAATGAAAAGATGGGAGCTGGTGAGAAGGTTAGGATAATTATATAACATAAGCGTAAATAAAAGAATAAACTTAATAAGGTTGCTAAAGCTATAATAGTAGCTGGAATGAATAGATCTTGTTTAGTTAATTCTTGAAGAATAAGTCATTTTGGTATAAAACCTGAAAGTGGTGGTAAACCCCCTAATGAAAGGAGAGTTATTAGTGCTAAAATTGATAATAGTGGTGATTTGGTTATTGAAATAGAAATAGAATTAATTTTTATTGAGTTAAGTGAATTGAAAATGAGAAATATTGATGTTGTTATTATTATATAAATAATTAAATTAAGTAATGTCAATTCTGGGGTGAAGTGAATAATGGTAATTATTCAGCCTAGATGGGCAATTGATGAATATGCTAAGATTTTCCGTAGTTGAGTTTGATTTATCCCCCCTCAACCTCCTACAATAATGGAGGTAATTCCTATAATAATAAGAATATTTGGATTAAGAAGAGGATAAAGTTGAAGTAAGATAGCGAATGGAGCCAGTTTCTGTCATGTGGAAAGGATTAATCCAGTAGTCAAGTTTAATCCTTGTAAAACTTCTGGCAACCAGAAATGTATTGGTGCGAGTCCAATTTTTAGTGCTAAGGCTAATGTAATTAGTGTGGCGGAGGTTGGATAAATTAAATCTGTTATGTTTCATTGTCCTGTCATTCAGGCATTTGTTGTTCCTGCAAATAGGAGAAGTGCAGAGGCTGTTGCTTGTGTAAGGAAGTATTTTGTTGTGGCTTCTACTGCACGTGGGTGTTGTTGATGAATTATTAGGGGAATAATAGCTATAGTATTAATTTCTAAACCTATTCAGATCAGTAATCAATGGGATCCTAGGAATGTGATTGTAGTACCAAGGCCTAGACTAAGTATTAGTAGGGTTATTACAAGAGGATTCATTAGTAGAGGAAGGATTTTAACCAACATGGTAGGGGTATGGGCCCAAAAGCTTAATTAGCTGACTTTACTTAGGAAGTAGTATAGTTGGAAGTACATAGAGTTTTGATCTCTACGGGATAGGTTCAAGTCCTATTTTTCTAAGGAAGAGGAGTGATTTTAACATTCATATTCCACTCTATCAAAGTGGTCCTTTAATTCAGGCACTTTTCCTTATGTGAGTGGGGGTAAACTTGCTAATGAGGCTGGTAAAGTAATGTGTCATAAGATAAGAGCTAATGTAAGTGGTAGGAAGTTTTTTCATACGAGATGTATAAGTTGATCATAACGAAATCGTGGATATGAAGCACGAATTCATAAAAATAAAAGTGTTAATATAGTTGCTTTTATTATAAGACTTAGTGTTGAGATTTGAGGTAGAAGTGGATTATACGAGACTCCTAAAAAGAGAATAACGGATAAGGTATTTATTATCAAAATATTTGAGTATTCAGCTAAGAAAAATAGAGCAAATGGGCCTCCTGCATATTCAATATTAAACCCTGATACTAGTTCGGATTCTCCTTCAGTAAGGTCAAATGGAGCTCGGTTAGTTTCTGCTAATGTTGAAATATACCATATTATAGCTAATGGTCATGCTGGAATTAATAATCAGATTGTTTCTTGAGTAAAATTAAATGTATGTAGTGTAAAACTTCCTGTCATAATAACTAGAGATAGAAGAATTAATCCTAAAGTAACTTCATAAGAAATAGTCTGTGCTACAGCACGTAAGGCTCCTATTAAAGCATACTTTGAATTAGAGGCTCATCCTGATCCTAAAATAGTATATACAGTTAAACTGGAAATGGCTAAAATAAATAATAATCCTAAATTGAGGTTCAAGATTGAGTGTGGTATTGGTAAAGGTATTCATATAAGAAGTGCTAGTGTGAGGGCAGCGGTTGGTGTTATTAAGAAGAGGAAATGGGAAGAATATGAGGGGCGAATTGGTTCTTTAGTAAAAAGTTTTAATCCATCGGCAATTGGTTGTAGAAGACCATATGGTCCGATCACATTAGGACCTTTACGAAGTTGTATATAACCTAAGATTTTACGTTCTACTAGGGTAAGAAATGCTGTGGCTAATAGGACTGGAATAATATATGTAAGGGGATGAATAATATAAGTAAGAATCACATTTATCATAGTTAGGGAGAGGAATTGAACCTCTGGATTAAAGAGTTTAGGTCTTTTGCACTTACCAGGCTCTGCCACCCTAACTAACTATAATCTTTAGTAGATTATTGACCCCTCTTACCTGTTTTAGTTTATTTCAACAGATGAGGGAGAAGCGTACCTGTAGCATAGGCTTCATTTTCCCGGTCCTTTCGTACTAGGAAAAATATCTACATAGATAGAAACTGACCTGGATTACTCCGGTCTGAACTCAGATCACGTAGGACTATTAATCGTTGAACAAACGAACCCTTAATAGCGGTTGCACCATTAGGATGTCCTGATCCAACATCGAGGTCGTAAACCCTTTCGGCGATATGGGCTCTTAGAAAGGATTGCGCTGTTATCCCTAGGGTAACTTGGTTCATTGATCAGAAATATTAAATCCTGGATCATTATTCGTTAGATATTCTATAAATCAAAACTGTCGTTCAAATTTTTAAGTATATACTCAATCGATGAGGAGGTTCTTTTTTACTCCTCGGTCGCCCCAACCGAAAACATTAAGATACATCATTATTAGTAAAGTTAAGTCCTTAGATTAAAATTATATAAAATAATAGCTTAAGTGTTTGAAGCTCCATAGGGTCTTCTCGTCTTATGGTTTTATTCCCGCTTCTGCACGGGAAGATCAATTTCATTGATTAGAAAATAGAGACAGTTAGACTCTCGTGATGCCTTTCATACAGGTCTTTAATTAAAAGACAAGTGATTACGCTACCTTCGCACGGTCAAAATACCGCGGCCGTTAAAACAATGTCACAGGGCAGGCGGGACCTCTTATACAGTGTTTGCAAGAGGCGATGTTTTTGGTAAACAGGCGGAGTCTATGTTTGCCGAGTTCCTTTATTTTCTTTAAATCTTTCCTTAAAACACTCCTGTGTAGGGTTAACGATAAGGTAAATGTGTTTTTCTAGTCTTTTATTATTAATATTATTACCTCAGGATGGTATCGGTTAATAATCAGTGATTTAATTCTTTCTGACTTACACTGGTGTTTTGGAGAGGTTAATCCTCTAATTACTCATTTTAGTATATGTTCTTTTATTGTTTAAATAAAAAAACCCAATATTGGTTAGGGGGTTGTGAGGTTATATCTAAATTATAGGAAGATTAAGGCTGGAGCTATGACGCTTGCTTATCAGATGGCTGCTTTTAAGCCTACTGGGGCTAGGTCCTTACATAATATGATCATTACCCACCTAATAAAGTTGTTTCTTAATTCAAAAGAGTTGTACCTTTTTTGAATAACTAATAATTTTTACAAGTTTTCTTATTAAGAAATCTAATTTGATATATTGAATAATTATTGCAGAATTTAAGTTCTTTTCTTGGGTAACCAGCTATCACTAGGCTCGGTAGGCTTTTTACCTCTACTTGGGAGTCGCCCCACTCTTTTGCCACAGAGACGGGTTAGCTCTAGTATGCTGCTCCGAAGTAGCTCGTCTAGTTTCGGGGAGATGGACTTAAGGTCTTTTTGCCCATTTATTCTCACTAAATCATGATGCAAAAGGTACAGGGTTAAATCTTTGCTTTTTATTACTTTAATGATTTATTTCATTTCTCTTTCAGCTTTCCCTTGCGGTACTATCTCTATAGCGCTAAATATATCTGTTCTATCACCTATACTGAGATTATAAAAATGTTTTAAGTATAAAATATTAATATAATTTATTAATAATATTGTAATTAATTAATGGTAGTTAGGCTAGTTTTAAGGTTCAAGATAACTCGAATTGCACGGGTATTTCCTCGGTGTAAGGGAGGTGCTTTACTAATTTAGCTATATTTTGATTATTCTAAGTACACTTTCCAGTACACTTACCATGTTACGACTTGCCTCCTCTTGTAAACAAGACTATTTATAAAAGGAAAAGATTGAAATTGAGGAGAGTGACGGGCGGTGTGTGCGCGCCTCAGAGCCATTTTCAGAAAAATATCCTAAGTTTTTCTTACTACTAAATCCACCTTATAAATAGTTTTTCATCTTATTGTCCGTATTTTCTTAAAAGAAAATGTAGCCCATTTCTTTCCACTTCATTCGCTACACCTCGACCTGACGTTTTGGAGAAGTCCATTATGCTTACTTTTATACCCTCATGGGGTGAGCTGACGACGGCGGTATATAGGCGGTAAAGGCAAGAAGTGGTAAGGTTTAACGTGGATTATCGGTTATAGAACAGGCTCCTCTAGGGGGGTCTGAGGCACCGCCAAGTCCTTTGGGTTTTAAGCTAGCGCTTGTAGTACTCAGGCGGATTAAGGTAAGTAATAGGGTAATTCTATTTAAGGTTAAGCATAGTAGGGTATCTAATCCTAGTTTGTGTCTTAACTATCGTGAGTTCAAAAGTTCTTATTAAATAAAGTCACTTTCGTTGATGTATTATTCTTTTTATAAGAGCGTATAACAGCTTTACAAAATTATAACTTTAGTAATTTTTAGTATTTTCTAATCACCCTTTACGCCGTAAAATATTAATATGAGTTACTCGTATAACCGCGGTGGCTGGCACGAGATTAACCAACCCTTTTGACTATAACTGGTTCAAGCTTGCGCTTATTATTCAATGTTTATCACTGCTGAATTCCCTTGTGGGTGTGGCTAGGCGAGGTGTCATGGGTCATACACAATATATATGCCTGATACCAACTCCTAAACAAATAATAGTATGATTAGGGTGTTCTCACTAGTATGCAGAAACTTGCATGTGTAAATTTAGTCAAAATTAATACTGAGGCCAGGACCAAACCTTCACTGCTTATGAAAGTTTTTAAAATTTATCTTAGCATTTTCAGTGCTATGCTTTAAATTAAGCTACATTAGC